ATGCGCTGATTTTTTTCCACTAATCATAAAGATATTGGCACCTTATACTTCATTTTTGGTACTTGGTCGGGCCTCCTAGGAACCTCTATAAGCCTCTTAATCCGGGCTGAACTAGGTCAACCCGGATCGCTACTCGGGAGAGACCAACTATATAATACTATTGTTACAGCCCACGCATTCCTAATAATTTTTTTCTTAGTTATACCCGTAATAATCGGAGGGTTTGGCAATTGATTGGTGCCTTTAATATTAGGGGCCCCAGATATAGCATTCCCCCAATTAAATAACATAAGCTTCTGACTTCTTCCCCCCTCTCTGAGTCTTCTTCTTTCTAGGGCAGCAGTAGAAAAAGGAGTGGGTACCGGCTGAACAGTCTATCCTCCTTTATCCAGTAATATTGCTCATGCTGGCCCCTCAGTAGACCTGGCAATCTTTTCTCTTCACCTAGCGGGGGTGTCCTCTATTATAGGGGCCTTAAATTTTATTACCACAGTTATCAATATACGCTCAAAAGGACTAAAACTAGAACGTGTCCCTCTATTTGTATGATCTGTAGTAATTACAGCGGTTCTTCTANTATTAAGGCTTCCAGNGTTAGNGGGTGCTATCACAATATTATTAACAGACCGAAACCTAAACACTGCGTTCTTTGATCCTGCTGGAGGGGGAGACCCAATCCTATACCAGCACTTGTTTTGGTTTTTTGGGCACCCTGAAGTCTACATTCTAATTTTACCAGGATTCGGTATAGTATCCCATATCGTAGCTCATTATTCTAATAAAATAGAAGCCTTTGGCACCCTTGGGATAATTTATGCAATGTTAGGAATTGGGATTCTAGGATTTATTGTATGAGCACATCATATGTTCACAGTAGGAATAGATGTTGATACTCGAGCTTATTTTACAGCTGCGACTATAATTATTGCTGTACCAACAGGAATTAAAGTATTTAGCTGGTTAGCAACTATCTATGGCAGCCGAGTTAAATACGAAGCGCCGATGTTATGAGCTTTAGGGTTTATTTTTTTATTTACCACGGGAGGACTTACAGGAATTATACTAGCAAACTCATCTATCGATATTATTTTACACGACACATACTATGTTGTAGCACACTTCCACTATGTGTTATCCATAGGGGCTGTATTCGCTATTTTTGGGGGATTTGTTCACTGATTTCCTCTGTTTACCGGACTAAACCTACATGCCCGGTGAGCAAAAACTCACTTCGCAATTATATTTATCGGAGTAAATGCAACGTTCTTCCCTCAGCACTTCTTAGGTCTTAGAGGGATGCCCCGACGATACTCGGACTACCCCGATGCCATGATAAAATGGAATGTGGTCTCATCTATAGGGTCAATACTATCCTTCGTGGGCCTATTACTATTCATTTTTATATTATGAGAAGCACTAACAAGACAGCGGTCAACCGTATCTGCAAGTCACCAGCCCACATCTCTAGAGTGACAGGACCTTCTCCCATTAGACTTCCATAATTCGTCAGAAACAGTCATTATTACATCATCTTTAAGTTGAAGCCAATAAGGCATTTATTTGTTACATAAACCTCTGCTATAAATTAGCCTTCTTAAATGTCTCACTGAAGACAAATCGCATTCCAAGACGCCGCCACACCTATTATAACCATACTTATTGCATTCCATGACCATGCAATGCTTGTTATTATTATAGTCCTCACATTTGTAACCTATGCTATAACTTCTCTTATGATTAATAAATATACATGCCGAAATGTATATGAAGCACAATCAATTGAGACTATTTGAACAGTCTTACCAGCATTTATTTTATTATTCCTTGCACTCCCATCTCTCCAGCTCCTATATCTTACAGACGAAATCGTAGAACCAGGAGTTACAGTAAAAGCAATTGGCCACCAGTGGTATTGAAGATATGAATACACAGATTTTTGTAACGTAGAATTTGACTCTTACATAGTTAACACTAATGACCTAAATGAAGGGCAGTTTCGTCTTCTAGAGGTCGACAATCGCGTTGTTCTCCCTATAAATATTGAAGTTCGTGTACTAGTATCGGCTGCTGACGTTATTCACTCATGAACGGTACCCGCCTTAGGAGTAAAAGCAGATGCAATCCCCGGCCGATTGAATCAACTAAGGTTCGTCATTCGGCGCCCAGGCATTTTCTATGGACAATGCTCAGAAATTTGTGGAGCAAATCAYAGATTTATACCCATCGCGGTAGAAGCCGTAAACACAGACAGTTTTATTAGATGAATCAACTCATTTAAAGAAGAAGAATAACCAACAAACCCACATAATACAGAATAAATAAAAGGAAAGCCTAGCTATAGAGCTACATCATATTACGTTAGTATAATAAGTACAGCTGCCTTCCAAGTAGCAAGTTTGGCGACCAAACGTAATAGTTTTTTATAATGTTTTATTTTTCATTTTATAAATATCACTTATATTTAGTTATATATAATTACATATATATATATATATATATATATATATAATATAACAATTAATGTATATTAAATTTTTAATATGGACTATTAATATTAATTTGTAGGGTATTATATAATATTTAATCCAATTATTCTTATAAAATACATCGTCTTATTAAACTTCTATTGTAAAGCAGGGCGCAACGACTGCCCGGCTGAGGGCTTCCGCTCATAAACTGGCGGCCCTTCGCCGTTGTCGGCGCCGCTAATGGGAAAATAACGAATTTATAAGAAAAATATGATAGAGCCATATATTTTGAGTATTATATATATAACGCTGATTTTTTGATAGATGCTATTTCAGAAATGGGGGTTCGTCCCAAATTTGCTCAATCCACGTTTTTGTGCATTTTTGGTTATAAATTCTTTACAGTAAAACACCTTATCAACACCAAATTTTTCATCAAGTTTTTCAATTACATAAAGGGTCCTTGATAAAATAAGTCATTAGTTAACATCAATCCGTCATTTTGCGCCTATTTTTCAAAATCACAAATAATTTAAATTTTACCTGAAAACCTAGCTGGTTTTTTAGTATTAATTTATATAATCAATTTATTAAAGGGTATAGTGTTACACCAAATATCATAATTTCATAAATGTAGTAAAATCCCGTTTAAAATTACTATGACCCTTATTTTCACCACCTTTCACCTAATAGAGGGGGGTTTTCTGATGTTTCGTTAAATGGTGACGGATTGACCCTTCTATTTTTCCGGACAGACCCCTTAATTGGCATGTATTTTATCAGAAACCCCCATTGCCTGTAACAGCACTAACCAATATTCTCTATTCGATAGGGGGTTTAAGAGAAAACCACTTTTTCCACTTAAGCAAAAAAAAAACGCTGATTTTTATAAATTTTTATTAAAATATACAGCCCAGCTTTAAAGTTTATCTAAAATTCCTTTTTTTAGTTAATATTTAGTATTAACAGAAATATTATAAATTTACATGGCGCCTATTATTCATTATCATATTGCTTTACTATATAACCATATAATTTGTTAAGGTGGCTGACTTCATAGGCAGCGGTCTGTAAAACCGCCAACGGATAATTTATCCCTTTAATATTATATGATTACATATTATCATGTTATTAATCTATTTTATAAATATTAAATTACACATGAATGCCTCACCTATCCCCTATAAACTGAATTATTGTACCAATTTTCATAATTATTACCTTACTGTTAATAATAATTATTATATGATGACAATTTCTTCCGCAATTCCCAAAAAGCCAACTCTCTACCCTTAACGCGTCAATAACCAAGCCGTGAAAATGATGATAAAATAAGCTAATATAAGCTATTGGGCTCATACCCCGAAAATGGACTCACCCCCTTTTATCAAATAGAATTCTAGTTAAAATATAATATATGCTTGTCAAGCATAAGTTGCTTTATTAGCGAGTTCTAGCTGTAATATTATTAAATTACTCAATATAGCCATGGTACGCCAACCATTTCATTTAGTAGAATTTAGTCCATGACCTCTTACCGGCTCTTTAGGAGCTTTCGCCCTTACAGTTGGTCTTACTGCTTGATTTCACGGCTACGGTCTAACATGTATAATTATAGGGCTTATTATCATTGGGCTAACAATAGTTCAATGATGGCGTGACGTCATCCGGGAAGGCTTATTTATAGGCCATCACACCTCTTATGTAAACAAAGGGCTGCGTTGAGGAATAATCTTATTTATTGCATCAGAAGTTTTATTTTTCCTCGCCTTCTTTTGGGCTTTCTTTCACAGTAGATTAGCCCCCACTCCAGAACTTGGGTGTAGATGACCCCCTACGGGAGTGACCCCTATCAACCCATTTAGAGTGCCTTTATTAAATACAGCAGTATTGCTAGCATCAGGAGTAACAGTTACTTGAGCCCACCACAGGCTCATAGAGGGAGCACGCCCTGAGTCCATTCAAGCTCTCACACTTACTGTAATCTTAGGAGGATACTTTACCTTCCTTCAACTTTTAGAATATATTGAATCCCCATTTACAATCGCGGACAGAGTATATGGAGCTACCTTTTTCGTAGCTACGGGCTTTCATGGGTTACATGTTATTATCGGCAGCTCATTCTTAACTGTATGTTTAGGCCGAATTATTATACACCATTTCAGCACTAGTCACCATTTTGGGTTTGAGGCTGCTGCATGATATTGGCACTTTGTTGACGTTGTATGAATTTTCCTTTATCTATGTATTTACTGATGAGGAGCTTTATAATATAGTGTACACTGCACACAGGATTTTGATACCTGAAGAAGACCCCCTCTTATTATAAGGATATCCTATGACATTATTAACTTTAAACACCTTAGTCATTACGCTATTTTTTTCCTGCCTAACATCCATATCCCCAGTTAACCTAGGAGTAACAGTTCTAATAATTGCTTTAACTATATCCACCATTCTATGCATAATTAGAACTAGTTGATTTAGATTTATTATATTCATTATTTACGTTGGAGGAATATTAGTAATATTTGCTTATTTTGCAGCACTTCAACCTAATCAACTTATTGCTAAATGAAACTGGATTATTATCCCCTCCTGATTTATAATTCTATTAATCATACTTAGGCAAAATACAACAATTACATGGGCTCAACATTTCCCAAATACCATTGAACTATACACGGTCACCAACATAGAGATACCATTACTGCTTGCTCTTATTCTGTTTTTAGCTTTAGTAGTTGTAATTAAAACTGCCCGCGCTGATGACGGCCCATTGCGCCCCTTCAACTATGTTCAGCCCTGTTCGTAAAACTCACCCAGGCATTAAAATTGCTAATGGCGCACTAGTAGACCTGCCAGCACCTGGCAATTTATCAATTTGATGAAATTTCGGTTCAATATTAGGAGTATGTTTAGTTATTCAAATTCTAACAGGACTAATTTTATCTATGCACTACTCCCCCCATACTGACTTGGCATTTTCTTCAGTAACACACATTATACGAGACGTTAACTACGGATGAATCCTACGATACATGCACGCCAATGGCGCCTCTTGATTTTTTATTTGTATCTATCTTCATATTGCTCGAGGAATTTATTATGGCTCCTACTTATACGTAGAGACGTGAAACATTGGTGTAATTTTAGTTGTTTTAGTTATAGCAACTGCATTTGTGGGCTACGTTCTTCCATGAGGCCAAATAAGATTTTGAGGGGCTACAGTTATTACTAATCTTTTATCAGCTATTCCCTATATCGGGCCAATGCTAGTAGAATGGGTATGAGGAGGCTTCGCGGTGGACAACGCGACTCTTAACCGATTCTTTGCACTTCATTTCCTTTTACCATTTGTTGTAATAGCGATATCAATTTTACATTTATTATTCCTTCATCAAACTGGCTCAAACAACCCATTAGGCATTAAAAGGATAATAAACATGGTCCCGTTTCACATATACTACACGTTTAAAGACATTGTAGGATTTACAGTACTACTAATAACTCTAACCTTTATTGCCCTATTTTTTCCCAATATTCTAGGTGATGCAGATAATTTCATTCCTGCTAACCCCTTAGTTACCCCTATTCATATTAAACCAGAGTGATATTTCCTATGAGCTTATGCTATCTTACGATCAATCCCCAATAAATTAGGAGGAGTAGTTGCTATATTCACCGCCATTTTAATTTTATTTACTCTCCCCCTAATAGCAAAACAAAAAATTCGTGGACTATCGTTTTACCCTATTGGCCAATGCATGTTCTGGCTTTTAGCAGTAAATACAGTAATATTAACATGAATTGGAGGGCAACCTGTTGAGTATCCATATGAAGGGCTCGGTCAAGTGTTCACCGCCTTCTACTTTGTACTCCACATTTCAATTCCCACATCAGCACAGCTTTGAGATAAAATAACTATATAAGACTTTAAGTTAATGTAAACTCAAGACCTTCAAAGTCTTAAATGGCCAATAGCCAAGTCTTGATGATACTAGATATTTTCTCATCTTTCGACCCAGGAATTAATATCATCAACAACTATATATCCCCACTAGCTTTTTGGATCATCACCAGCTCTTCTATTATTTTATACTCCACAGCACTATGAACAACCCCCAATAGATTCTTCACCTCAATAGGCGCGCTCTTATCTACTATAAATGATCAGGGGAACCAAACCCATGGTAAACATATCAAAGGATTTAATAGGTTTATCGTTGCGCTATTTATTATTATTATCAACATAAACCTAATAGGCTTACTACCCGCGGTATTTAGATATTCAAGACACTTACTATTTACTTTAAGGTTTGGGCTACCCTTATGACTTGCCTTAATTATATCCGCTATTGTATTTAACCCTTATAGATGGGTTGCGGGGCTTCTACCGGGGGGCGCTCCCCATTGATTAAATCCCTTTCTCGTCATTATTGAGACTATTAGTATCAGTGTGCGACCCCTTACATTGTCATTCCGACTGGCAGCCAATATGAGAGCCGGACATATTGTATTAACTTTAATTGGAACTTATTGCGCAGCATCGGCATTCTCAAGAATCGTAGGCCTTTTTGTTCTTATCTCAATTCAAATGGGGTATATTATATTCGAAATAGGAATCTGTATCATTCAAAGATATATTTTCTGTTTATTATTAAGACTATATAGCGATGATCACCCATAACATAAAGTGTAAATATACGGTTTCGGCCCGTATTAAGGTATTCCTAATACCCACTTTGTGAAAATAGTTTAAAAAAAATAATGGTTTGTGGTTCCATTGATTCATCATCTGATTTTCACCATGGTGTATATTACAACTTCTGTTCTTGCTTTTCTTACCTTAATTTCATATACATGTTCTATATTAATAATATATTTACACACCCCTATCTTGGTAGAATGAGATATAATTACTTTTTCCTCTTTTACCCTTACGTTACCTATTATTATAGACCCCACAAGAATAATTTTTATATCCACAGTGTTAACCATTGCAACAAGTGTAATACAATTTGCTAAAACCTACATGGCACATGACAAGAGCTCTGACCGATTTACCATTCTAGTTCTTTTATTTGTTATATCTATAATATTCCTTATTTTGTTCCCCCATACTATTACATTACTCCTCGGCTGGGACGGGTTAGGCGTCACCTCATTCGTACTAGTTATTTATTACAATAACCCCAAAAGTCTAGGTGCTGGGATGATCACCGCCCTTACTAACCGTATTGGAGATGTTATACTTCTTATTACTATTGCCTTAATAGTAAATGAAGGCCAATGAAGAGTCACCAACATTTGAAGACACGAGCTCCCTAGTTGAACTGCCCTATTAATTATAGTAGCCGCGATAACTAAGAGTGCTCAAATACCATTTTCTAGATGACTTCCAGCCGCTATGGCAGCCCCCACCCCTGTTAGTGCTTTAGTTCACTCATCTACACTAGTAACTGCCGGGGTCTATTTATTGTACCGATTCTACCCCTTAATGGAAACGTTTTTATTATTTAAGCCTCTTTTGCTGATAATTTCTACAATGACAATATTGATAGCCAGTGCAAGAGCGATAGCTGAATGTGATATAAAAAAAATTATTGCCCTTTCCACTTTAAGTCAAGTAGCTGTTATAATATTCACTTTGAGGGTTGGACTACCAGAAATCGCATTTTTCCATTTAATCACCCACGCACTATTTAAAGCATTGTTATTTATTTGTGCAGGAAACATAATTGACATCCACCACCACAGTCAGGACCTACGGTTAATAGGAAATACATCTGCTCAACTTCCATCAATTTCGGCTGCTATTTCTATTGCAAACTTAGCACTATGCGGGGCTCCATTTATAGCAGGGTTTTATTCTAAAGACCTAATTATTGAGAGAACATCTATATTATTAGGTGAAAAAAATATTATTATCATGACAATATTTGTTATCGCCACTATTTTGACAACGGCTTACTCGACACGATTTTCAGTATACGTTTTAATAAACCACACATGTAGACCCTCAGCACAGTACTCGTCAGAAGGAGTGACCCAATCTTTTAGGGTAATTGTACTAGCTATTCTTGCCATTACAGGAGGAGCATTTACTAACTGAATATTTATTATGCCAGTATGCGAACCAAATTTTAGATCTGGTGCGAAAGCTCTTGCTCCCCTAATAGTAATTACAGGCATCATCTTGGGAATTATTGCCTCATTATCTTCAACTAATAGAAAGTCTTTTATTATTACAAGGCACTGTTTTATATGATTCCTCACCCCTCTATCGACACACTTTATACCCAAACTGACTATAATTTTACCATTTATAGAATTAAAAGAAACTGATCAAGGATGGTCTCTTATTCCTTCCCTTATAATAGAGCAATTGATAAGACAATCACACCCTATTATTAATGCACAAGATAATTCAATAATAACCCATTTAGCATGCGTCTTATTTTTAATCATTTGAGCCCTATTAATAACGTATTCTCGTAGCTTATGTTTAAAGCATTACATTGAAGCTGTAAATAAGACATTCAGTCCAAGAATAGTGTTTATAGTATAATTAATACCCTTGCTTTTCACGTAAGTAATACATATTTATGTTGAACACAGATTATAGTTTAACTAAAATTCTAGCTTTGGGAGCTAATAATCGGCTTCTGCCGTGATCTGAAGCACATAAAGCTAATAAGTGAAGCGCTGGTCTTGTAAACCAGAGATAGAATCGGATTCTATGTGTAATGACAACCTGAATAACATTAATCACCCCTATTCTAGTAATTCTATCAATTACCTGTGTAATTTTACAACGGCAGCACCTATTGATAGCATTATTAGCACTAGAAGCTATAATCCTAGCATTAATTATTATAATAATTGTGATTTTAAGTACATCATGAAGAATGTTTATTATCGTGATGCTAACCTTTGGTGCCTGTGAGGCCAGGTTAGGACTAGCATGTATAACAGCTATAAGACGCTCATATGGTAATGACCGGCTAAATTCCCTATCTTCAAATAAATGTTAACAATTATAGTACCAATAACGCTCCTCATACTATCTAATACAAACTGAAACAAGGCGCTAATATACATAACCCTATTAATTTGCCCAAGGACCATTTTTTTATATAGAAGGGCCATACCAATCAACATAACTATAATATACGGGCTAGATCATATGTCAAGCATACTAATTATATTAACCTTATGAATTATTCCCCTCGTTGTTACCGCCAGGCAAAAGATTCATCTAAAAGAGGATAGCATATCATTTATTTTGTATATTAGCGCTTTATCTAGCGTGTTAATTCTTGCATTCTCTGTGTCCCATCTATTCTCGTTTTATATTATATTTGAGGCCTCGTTAATTCCTACCTTATTAATTATTATAAAATGGGGGTATCAACCTGAACGCCTTCAAGCAAGAATGTATTTAATGATGTACACCATCACTGCAAGCCTTCCCCTTCTTGGCGGGATCGCCATTATATCCATAAACATAAAAATAGATAATATAATTCTTCCTCTATATTCGTCTAGATATATGTCATCAACAATATGAGTTATAATAAATTTGGCATTTATAGTAAAACTGCCCTTATTTATAATACATCTGTGACTTCCTAAAGCCCATGTAGAAGCACCTGTTGCAGGATCAATGATTCTAGCCGCGGTTCTACTGAAATTAGGAGGATACGGCATACTACGAATAATGTGCCTAATTGCTCCCACTCAGGCCGCCTTTAAAATAATTTTGATTAGTCTATCTTTATGAGGAGGTATGATTACTAGTCTAATCTGTGTTCGGCAACAAGATATAAAATCTTTAATTGCCTATTCTTCAGTAGGTCACATAAGGTTAGTTATGGCAGGGATTCTTGCAAACATCCCCTGAGGAGTGTGAGGAGCTATAGCCATAATAATCTCACACGGACTTCTCAGGTCGGCTATATTTGCTTGTGCCGATATAGCATACTCAACCTCCAATTCACGAAGACTTCTAATAAATAAGGGGGTTAATATTGCGATACCGACAATGTCTATACTATGGTTTATTATAGCCGCCGCTAATATAGCGGCGCCTCCTTCTACTAACTTACTTGCAGAAATCATGTTAATTACAAGCTCCACTATTACGACCAAGCTAGCCCTTCTACCCCTCGGTATTATAAGTTTTACTGCAGCCGCTTACTCTCTTACTTTATATGTAAGAATGAACCACGGGCCCATAAATTCCTTAAACAACCCATCAATGTTTATGACAGCCCGCAATCTCCTAATTATTATAGCCCATATCACTCCAGTTTTTTTAATTATTGTTATATCAACTCTAATCACCATATATTAATTAGTTTGATCTTGGCTATCATATTGACTATAATAAAATATAATACATGCAATCCCCTGACACCCCGTGAGACCATATTTAACTCCTAAAAGACCCTAAAATTAGATAAGAATAATCCTCAATCTAAGTTCACGCCTGCAGTAAAGTATTTTGCCCTAAATATAACTTATATTACAGATATTATATTAAGTGTTGACAAAATTCGTGCCAGCCGTCGCGGTTAAACGATAAACACACGTCAATAAACTTCGGAAATGCAATGATAGATATTAATAATTATAATAGTACAATATACATGATAAAATAAAGCTAATCACTATCTTATAAAACAAAAAAATGAACAAAAACAAGGATTAGATACCCTTCTATCCCTTTCCTCCATCCTCCGGGCACTACGAACACACGTTTAAAACCTAAACCACTTGGCGGCACTTTACGCTATTAGGGGAATCTGTCCTATAACTCGTCAACCCACGTTAAACCCCTCTTATTATAGATTTCAGCTTGTATACCGCCGTCGTAAGCCCGCATTATTTTAAAATCGCTGGCAACACAGGGCACCCCTCTGACGTCAGGTCAATGTGCAGCCTATTAATAAGTTGAGATGGATTACATTAAACATAAAACAGGCTAACAGGAACTACCTCCTGTTACAATATGGACTTAACAGTAAATTGTTAATAGTATGAATTATTGAACACGCAATTTAAAGTGTGCACAAATCGCCCGTCACTCTCACCGAAAGGGGAGATAAGTCGTAACATAGTAGGCGTAACTGAAGTTGTGCCTTCAAGATATAGCATAAATAATGCCCATCACTTACAATGATGTAATAGAAACTTTCTTATCTTGAAACACTTTTATATATAAACCTTTTTATTATATAAAACTTATTTAACCTATTAACAACTGAAAAGCTTTCTTCCATTATAGTCTTGCAGCTAAATTAGCGTACCTTTTGCATCATGGTATAACAAGAACCCCTCTATTAGTCGACCCCGAAAGCCCTCAGAGCTGAAACTCTGCTGATATAGTTACCAATACTACACTGTTGCATTATTGTGATAAGACACGGTTTCAGAGGCTACATACCCTCGCGGGGGCTGATAGCTGGTTGCATAATTATTTGATTTAAGTCAAGGCAGCTTTACGCTATAAAGATATTAAAGGCAAAGCTTTAATATTTACCCTATTAATCCTCCAACATGTCTAATATAAGCTTAATACCGGCTAACTCCCGTTCCTGGGACACACAATATTAACTTAAATTACAAACAATTGAAAACACATATGCAATACTCGCCTCTACAGAGACACCTATAATGTTATAACTAGTATATAAAATCCAATTTAACCCTATTAATTATATATTTAAATAATTAAAAACTATATTTAAGTAAGGAACTCGGCAAAATATTATCCAGCCTGTTTATCAAAAACACCGCCTATTGAAAATATAATAGGTCCATCCTGCCCAGTGATATTTATTCAACGGCCGCGGTATCCTGACCGTGCAAAGGTAGCATAATCATTTGCTTTTTAATTGAAGGCTAGTATGAAAGGACACACAAGGATAAAGCTGTCTCACTTAAATTATCTATAAACTGATATTCAGGTGAAGAAGCCTGAACTATAATAAAGGACAAGAAGACCCTATAGAGCTTTACTGGCCAGAGCATCCCACTTAATACCAGTTTGGTTGGGACAACCAAAAGACATTATCACCTCTTTTTGCGATATTAAAATACTCACCCAATAATGTATAAAAAATAGCTACCTTAGGGATAACAGGCTAATCCCATTAGAGAGACCACATTGACAATGGGGGTTGGCACCTCGATGTTGGCTTAGTGTTACTATTAGGCGCAGCCGCCTAACCAGTTGGTTTGTTCAACCATTAAATCACTACATGAGCTGAGTTCAGACCGGCGTAAGCCAGGTTAGATTCTATCCTTATTATCTAAATAAAACATAGTACGAAAGGACCTGGCTTTATAGATTAGATCTTTATAAATTAATATTATTAATGAGTTGGCAGAGTTATGCACTTGACTTAGGATCAACCCACAGGAATAATCCTACTCATTACACATGCAACATACCAAGTGATTTTGAAAGTCATAACAGGTAGTTAATCTTACCATGTTGTTAAGGCTATATAGCCTAACTCAAGGCATTTGAATTGCAATCAAACCATGTATTTTATACTATAGCCGTTTTAGTGGCAGATTAGTGCATTAGATTTAAGCTCTAAACAAGATAAATTATCCTAAAACAATGCTACTTAAGTCCCCAATTACCATTCTAATTACTTTTATTTGTATTCTTCTCAGAATAGCATTCTTTACCTTACTTGAACGTAAAATTCTAGGTTATATTCAACTACGAAAAGGACCAAACAAAGTAAGAATTATAGGCATTCCTCAACCAATAGCCGACGCACTTAAATTATTTACTAAAGAACTTAACTTACCAACAAGAGCCAATGTTATTCCATTTATTGCAACCCCTATGCTTGCATTATTTTTAGCGTTAATACTATGAAGTCTTTATCCATATTATAGATCGCCATGTATAATAACCTACAGAATTATATTGTTTCTATGTATTTCCAGAATAAACGTATACACCACTTTATTCTCCGGTTGAGCGTCTAACAGAAAATATTCGTTACTTGGTGCCTTACGCAGAATCGCCCAGACGATCTCTTATGAAGTATCAATAGCACTTGTTATTTTAACCCCAATAATTATATTAACAACCTTGAGACTCAACCTATTCATAAAACTAAACTCTTTTATATTTGGGCTAATATTATGGCCCTTATTAGTAACCTGATTTATCACCTCATTAGCCGAAACCAACCGCACGCCTTTCGATCTAGCTGAAGGAGAGTCAGAACTAGTATCAGGGTTTAACACTGAATACAGTTCAGGCACATTTGCTCTCATTTTTATAGCAGAGTATATAAATATCATTGCTATAAGAATAATCACCTTTGTTCTATTTATGTCTTTATGTGTAACAAGCCCGTTGACAGAGACAATAATAATTATGTTAACGACGTTAGTAAGGGTGTTATTCATCTGGGCTCGGGGTGCCTACCCACGTATACGATATGATAAATTAATAAGACTAACATGGAAACAATTCCTACCCATAACTCTAGTATTAATAACTCTTATAATTACGACAGCCCTATGGTGTTGCGCCGGACGAACGGACAACTTTGATGACGTTGAATATGAGAATCTTCTCCAACACCTTTCTTAGAAGCTTGCAACAGCAGTGAATTTTTACTTCATTAATAGAGGGACCTCCTCCTAAGAAAATGAATATAACTATTATTAATACGCTAATTGCAGTAATTTTCCCTATTGTAATCATTTTTGCTACATTAATACTGAATAAATCAATGCAATTCAACTTCGAAAAATCTACCCCGTTTGAATGTGGATTCGACCCACACAATTCTGCTCGAATCCCATTTTCACTTCGATTCTTTATTTTAGCAGTTCTGTTCCTAGTATTCGACATCGAAATTGCGTTATTAATACCAATCCCCTCCTCTTCATCTCTTCCAGCTGCTATAAAATTAACAGTAGTTTTGTTGTGCGGAATTTTATTAATCGGCCTTTATCATGAATGAAATGAAGGCTCTTTAGAATGAAAATAAGCTATGCTGGCGCAGATGAAAGCTTCTAACTTTATATCTGAACGGTTCAACTCCTTTCATAGCTTTATGACACCTTCATCTCTTTTATTTTTTTCTACCACTACCATGGGCACATTAATAGTTCTATCTAGTAATAATTGACTATTATTGTGGATAGGGATAGAATTAAATCTTTTATCATTTGTGCCCTTAATTGCCTCCTCCCAATTATTCCAAGAAACTGAGGCGAGAGTAAAATATTTTATTATTCAAGCCATTGGAAGAGGAGTAATATTAATAGCAGGAGTGATATCCATATCAGCCCCCTCAAGCGCTTTAATAAAACATACCACAAGCCTAATATTTCTTTTGAGCATAGTAGTAAAACTAGGGATGGCGCCATGCCACCAATGACTACCCCATGTAATGAGAAGAATATCATGGTTAATATGTTTAGTATTATCCACATGACAAAAAGTTAGCCCTTTAATAATACTTAACACAATCACGCCCCACAACATCACCGCGTATATTACATTTATCGCAATAGCAAGCGCTATTGTAGGCGGCCTGGGAGGAGCGAATCAATCACAAATACGAGCCCTATTGGCCTACTCCTCCATTGGGCACATAGGGTGAATACTTATAGCAATTCAATTTTCGTCATCCATCTTCTCCCTATATTTTATAACATACCTAATTATTACTTCAAGATTAATACTTATAATATTTAACGTAAGATCCTTTAATTCAAACTTCAACTCAAACATTGCACAAATAAGCTATATCTCATTTGCTATGATAATAATTATAATATTTAGGCTTGGAGGACTACCACCATTTCTTGGGTTTCTTCCAAAGTGAATAATCATCAACACAATAACAGCTAAGGAAATGTTTTTGATCTTGATTACATTGATCACAGGTAGCTTACTGAACCTATTTTATTATTTTAGCATACTGTTCAACTTTATTACTATAATAAAAACCTGTTCAAATAGAGCCCCAACCCCAGGCGCTAATTTAATTCTTACATCATTATGTACACTAACGCCCTTAATACTATACCTATAGGCCCTGTAGTTGATATACAACATTAAATTGCAGCTTTAAAAGAGTGTCAAACACCAGGGCTTT